GAGTAAAATTCGGGAAAAAGAACCAATTGTATGGGAAATACTTCGGGAAGTTATGCAGGGGCATCCTGTATTGCTGAATAGAGCACCTACTCTGCATCGATTAGGCATACAGGCATTCCAGCCCATTTTAGTTGAAGGGCGTGCTATTTGTTTACATCCATTAGTTCGTAAAGGATTCAATGCAGACTTTGACGGGGATCAAATGGCTGTTCATGTGCCTTTATCTTTGGAGGCTCAAGCCGAGGCGCGTTTACTTATGTTTTCTCATATGAATCTTTTGTCTCCAGCTATTGGAGATCCCATTTCCGTACCCACTCAAGATATGCTTATTGGACTCTATGTATTAACGAGCGGGAATCGGCGAGGTATTTGTGTAAATAGGTATAATCCTTGGAATTGCATAAACGATGCAAATGAAAGAATTGCTAATACTAACTCCAAGTATACGAAAAAAAAAGAACCCTTTTTTTCGAATTCCTATGAGGCACTTGGAGCTTATCGACAAAAACGAATCCATTTAGATAGTCCTTTGTGGCTCCGGTGGAGACTAGATCAACGACTTATTGCTGCAAGAGAAGCGCCCATCGAAATTCACTATGAATCTTTGGGTACCTATTATGAAATTTATGGACACTATTTAATAGTAAGAAGTATAAAAAAAGAGATTCTTTATATATATATTCGAACTACTGTTGGTCATATTTCTCTTTATCGCGAAATCGAAGAGGCCATACAGGGGTTTTCCCAGTCCTGTTCCTATGATTCCTAAGCTAAGTAATTCGATGAGACCCGTCAAAATTCGGGTCTCCCTGTTTTAATTAGGATCCTACTTATTGAAGAATTTCGACGCGAATCAAGATTAAGAAAAGGAAGTTTTCCAATCACTGACTTAAATCCATTGTCAAATCCTACTCAACAAACTATGGAGGTACTTATGGCAGAACGGACCAATCTGGTCTTTCACAATAAAGTGATAGACGGAAATGTTATGAAACGACTTATTAGTAGATTAATAGATCACTTCGGAATGGCATATACATCACATATCCTGGATCAAATAAAGACTCTGGGTTTCCAACAAGCTACTGCTACATCCATTTCATTAGGAATTGATGATCTTTTAACAATACCCTCGAAGAGATGGCTAGTTCAAGATGCTGAACAAGAAAGTTTCATTTTGGGAAAACATCATCAGTATGGGAATGTACACGCGGTAGAAAAATTACGTCAATCCATTGAGATATGGTATGCTACAAGTGAATATTTGCGCCAAGAAATGAATCCTAATTTTAGGATGACCGACCCACTTAATCCAGTCCATATAATGTCTTTTTCGGGAGCTCGAGGAAATCCATCTCAGGTACATCAATTAGTAGGTATGCGGGGATTAATGTCGGATCCGCAAGGACAAATGATTGATTTACCCATTCAAAGTAATTTACGCGAAGGACTCTCTTTAACAGAATATATTATTTCTTGCTACGGAGCCCGTAAAGGAGTTGTGGATACTGCGGTACGAACATCAGATGCTGGATATCTCACTCGTAGACTTGTGGAAGTAGTTCAACACATTGTTGTACGTCGAACAGATTGTGGCACCGTACGGGGTATTTCTGTGAGTCCTCGAACGCGGAATGCAATGATGCAGGAAAAGATGTTTATTCAAACATTAATGGGTCGTGTATTAGCCGATGATCTATATATAGGTTCGCGATGCATTGCCACTCGAAATCAAGATATTGGCCTTGGACTTGTCAATCGAGTCATAACCTTTCGAACACAAGCAATATCGATTCGAACTCCCTTTACGTGTAGAAGTACATCTTGGATCTGTCGATTATGTTATGGCCGGAGTCCGACTCATGGCGACCTGGTCGAATTGGGAGAAGCTGTAGGTATTATTGCGGGTCAATCTATTGGAGAACCGGGCACTCAATTAACATTAAGAACTTTTCATACGGGCGGAGTATTCACTGGAGGTACGGCAGAATCTGTTCGAGCTCCTTCTAATGGAAAAATAAAATTCAATGAGGATTTGGTTCATCCGACACGGACACGTCATGGACATCCTGCCTTTCTCTGTTCAATAGACATGTATGTAACTATTGAGACTGAAGAGATTATACACAATGTGCGTATTCCGTCTAAAAGTTTTCTTTTAGTTCAAAATGATCAATATGTAGAATCGGAGCAAGTAATTGCTGAGATGCGCGCAGGAACAGCCAATTTAAGTGTTAAAGAGAAGGTTCGAAAACATATTTATTCGGATTCCGAGGGCGAAATGCATTGGAATACCGATGTATATCATGCATCGGAATTTACATATGGGAATGTTCATCTCTTACCAAAAACAAGTCATGTATGGATATTATTAGGGGAACCATGGAGATCCAGTCTCGTCTCCCTTTCGATTCACAAGGATCAAGATCAAATGAACGCTCATTCTCTTTCTGGCAAACGAAGATCTATTTCTAATCCCTCAGGAACTACTAATCAAGCGAGACCAAAATTAGAGTGTTCTGGGAAAAGGGGGGGTGGGATTCCTAATTTTTCAGAACGTAATCGAATCATATGTACGGGTCTTTGTAATCTCAGATATACGGCCATTCTCGACGAGAATTCAGATTTATTGGCAAAGCGGCGAAGAAATAGATTCCTCATCCCACTCCAAGCGATTCAAGAACGCGAGAGTGAGCTAACACCCTCTTTGGGAATCTCAATTGAAATACCGATCGATGGGATTTTCCGTAAAAACAGCATTCTTGCCTATTTTGATGATCCGCAATATAGAAGAAAATACTCGGGAATTACTAAATATGAAACAATCGAAATGCAGTCAATCGTCAAAAACGAGGATTTCATTGACTATGGAGGAGGCACGGAATTAAAGCCAAAAGACCCATTAAAAGTCGAGCGATTTTTTTTTATTCCCGAGGAAGTGCATCTCTTACCCGAATCTTCTTTGATACTGGTACGAAACAATAGTATTATTGGAGGAGATACACCAATCACTTTAAAGACAAGAAGCCGAGTAGGCGGGTTAGTCCGAGTGGAGAGAAAAAAAAAAAGAATTGAACTTAGAATCTTTTCTGGAGATATTTATTTTCCTGGAAAGACAGCAAAGATCTCCCAACATAGTGGCTTTTTGAGACCACCAAGAACGGGAAAGAGAAATTCTAAAAAAAACAACAAATGGCTCTATATCCAACGGCTCACCCTTACCAAGGGAAACTCTTTTGTTTTAGTTCGACCTGTAATCACATATGAAATAACGGATGGGATAAATTTAATAAGACTTTTTCCCTCGGATATACTGCAAGAAAGGGATAATGTACAACTTCAAATTGTCAATTATATCTTTTATGGAAACGGCACGCTAATTCGGGCAAGTTCGCGGGCAGGTCTTCAATTAGTTCGGACTTGTTTAGTATTGAATTGGGACCAAGACAAAAAAAGTTCTTCTAGCGACGAGGCCCGTGCTTCCTTTGTTGAAATAAGGATAAATGGTTTGATTCAAGATTTTCTAAAAATCAACTTAGCAAAATCGCCACCTATTTCGTATACTATCAAAAGGAATGATCTATCGGGTTCAGGGTTGATCTCCGAGAGTGAATCAGATCGTACCAGGCTCAACCCCTTTTCTTCCATTTATTCCGATTCCAGAGCAAGGATTCGAGAATCCCTTATCCAAGATCAAGGCACTATCCATACGTTATTGAATCAAAATAAGGACTGTCAATCTTTGATAATTTTGTCAGCATCCAATTGTTCTTGTTCGCGACTAGGTCCATTCAACGATGGAAAGTCTCCCGATGTGATAAAAGAATTCAGTCACAAAGCCCCCCTAATTTCATCGAGTAACTTGTTGGGTCCTTTAGGAACAGGTCTTCAAATTGCAAATTTTTATTCCTTTTCACATTTAATAACTTCTAATCAGATCTTGGTAACGAACTATTTCCAACTTGATAAGTTGAAACCGACTTTTGAAGTACTTCAATATTTTTTAATGGATGAAAATGAGAAAATTGTGAACCCCGATCCGGGCAAGAACATCATTTTGCATCCATTTGATTTAAATTGGGATTTTTTGCATTACACGTGTTGTGAAAAGTCATCTCCAAGCATTAGTCTTGGGCAGTTTTTTTGTGAAAATGTACGGATAGCCAAAAAAGGACCGCATTTAAAATCGGGTCAAGTTCTAATTGTTCAAGTTGACTCTATAATAATACGATCAGCAAAGCCCTTTTTGGCTACCCCAGGGACAACTGTACATGGTCATTATGGGAAAATGCTTTCGAAAGGAGATACATTAGTTACATTTATTTATGAAAAATCAAGATCTGGTGATATAACGCAAGGTCTTCCAAAAGTGGAACAGGTGTTAGAAGTGCGTTCAATTGCTTCAATATCAATGAATCTCAAAAAAAGGGTGGAGGGTTGGAACAAATGTATCGTACGAATTCTTGGAATTCCGTGGGGATTCTTGATTGGTGCTGAGCTAACTATAATGCAAAGTCGTATCTCTTTAGTTAATAAGATCCAAAAGGTTTATCGATCCCAGGGCGTGCAGATACATAATAGGCATATCGAAATTATTGTCCGTCAAATAACCTCAAAAGTCTTGGTTTCAGAAGACGGACTGTCTAATGTTTTTTTACCCGGAGAACTCGTTGGATTGGTGCGAGCGGAACGAATGGGACGCGCTTTAGAAGAAGCGATCTGTTACCGCGCTGTCTTATTGGGAATAACCAGAGCGTCTCTGAATACTCAAAGTTTTATATCTGAAGCGAGTTTTCAGGAAACTGCTCGAGTTTTAGCAAAAGCGGCTCTCCGGGGTCGTATCGACTGGTTGAAAGGCCTGAAAGAGAACGTTGTTCTGGGGGGAATGATACCGGTTGGTACTGGATTCAAAGGCAAAGGATTAGTCCAACCTCCAAAGCACCATAAACATCTTCCCTTGGAAATAAAAGAGAAGAATCTATTCGAAGGGGAAATGAGAGATATTTTATTTCACCACAAAACCTTATTTGATTCTTTCCTTTCAACGAATTTTCACGATACAGCAGAATAATCATTTCTAGTATTTAATGATTCCTAAGAACAGATTCACCTTTTGATTTTTAAAGGATCGATCTTTAAGATTTGATCCAGTCATTTGATTTGGTAAGAGTAATCAAAATAATAATGAATAGAAAAGAAGGAATGGCTTGGCCCTGTCTTTCGGGCCAATCTCGGGTAGAAGGGAAGGTTCCATCGGAACAATTTGTTTGTTTTTCAGGGTACGTCGTCTCGTTTTGTTTTTTGAAAAAAAAAAAAAACAAAAAGAGGGAGGAGGGTAGGGAGAAATGACAAGAAGATATTGGAACATAAATTTGGAAGAGATGATGGAAGCGGGAGTTCATTTTGGCCATAATATTCGAAAATGGAATCCTAAAATGGCACCTTATATCTCTGCAAAGCGTAAAGGTAGGCATATTACAAATCTTATTAAAACTGCTCGTTTTTTATCAGAAACTTGTGATTTGGTTTTTGATGCAGCTAGTAGGAAAAAACAATTCTTAATTGTTGGTACTAAAAAAAAAGCAGCTGATTCAGTAGTACGGGCTGCAATAAGGGCTCGGTGTCATTATGTGAATAAAAAATGGCTCAGCGGAATGTTAACGAATTGGTCGACTACAGAAACGAGACTTCAAAAGTTTAGAGACTTAAGAACGAAACAAAACACAGGAAGATTGGCTCGTCTTCCGAAACGAGATGCGGCCATCTTGAAAAGACAATTATCTCACTTGCAAAGATATCTTGGCGGGATTCAATATATGACAGACTTACCCGATATTGTAATCATCGTTGATCAGCACAAAGACTATACGGCCCTTCGGGAATGTATCACTTTAGGAATTCCAACAATTTGTTTAATCGATACCAATTGTGACCCCAATCTCGCAGATATTTCGATTCCAGCGAATGATGATTCTATCGCTTCTCTCCGGTTTATTCTTACAAAATTAGTCTTCGCAATTCGTGAGGGCCGTTCTGAGTCTGTAAGACATCCATAATTACTAAGAAGAAAAAGAACTTATGTTGTTTCGGAACCCTCATAGATTTATATAATCGCTTACTATTTCTGAATCTCAAAAACGAGAGAAAAAGAACTGGTCATACAGTGTGATTAGTTGGTATTCCAAATATATGATTCAAGTAGTTAAGTCAAGAAAAAGATGGTTGAATCAAAATAATTTCGTTTCAAGTTTTCTTTTTGTGAGAGAGAAATATGAATCTTTTATCAGGTTCCACTAACATACTAAAAGGGTTATACGAGATATCCGGTGTGGAAGTAGGCCAACATTTCTATTGGAAAATCGGGGGTTTCCAAGTTCACGGCCAAGTACTGATTACTTCTTGGGTTGTAATTGCTATCTTATTAGGGTCCGCTGCGCTAGCTCTTCGGAAACCACAAACCATTCCAACCGGCGGTCAGAATTTCTTCGAATATGTTCTTGAATTCATTCGAGATGTGAGTCAAACTCAAATTGGAGAAGAATACGGTCCTTGGGTTCCTTTTATTGGAACTATGTTTCTCTTTATTTTTGTTTCGAATTGGTCGGGCGCTCTTTTCCCTTGGAAAATCATACAATTACCTCACGGGGAGTTAGCCGCACCCACAAATGATATAAATACTACAGTTGCTTTAGCTTTACTCACGTCAGTGGCATATTTCTATGCGGGTCTTACTAAAAAAGGATTAGCTTATTTCGGGAAATATATTCAACCAACTCCAATCCTGTTACCTATTAATATCTTAGAAGATTTCACAAAGCCCTTATCACTTAGTTTTCGCCTGTTTGGAAATATATTAGCTGATGAATTAGTAGTTGTTGTTCTTGTTTCATTAGTACCTTTAGTGGTTCCTATCCCTGTCATGTTCCTTGGATTATTTACAAGTGGTATCCAAGCTCTTATTTTTGCAACTTTAGCCGCGGCATATATAGGTGAATCCATGGAAGGCCACCATTGACTCGTTTTCGAAAGAGTCGTTTTTTAGCTTCGACGAAGGCAATCTAGGCGCGGCTCCAACTAATCGACTTTGAAAAAAAAAGGAAAGAGATCAAAAAGATCTTTTGACAAAACTTCTCCTTTGGTCCACTTATATCGATATCTCCCTGCAATGAATATTTTTTCTCTGGATTGACTAATCCCACTCGTCAACGAGAAGGATTTCCTTTTCAATTGATTTGATTTAACGAGGGGCCACAAAATTTTTCATAAATCCGAAATTGAATGAACTTTGAGCAATCACTTTTTACGCAATGAGTCTGTACTAATCAATTTGTCCTTTTTGCTTGTATCCACGCCGGATCATGAGAAAGAGCGGGAAAGAAGAATTTGAAAAAGGGGAATTTCTAAAAAATCAAAAACGGGCTGGTTCGAAGAGGGGATCGAATTGAATGGTGCTAAGGCAACTCGTGTGGCTGTTTCGACGACTTATTCTCAAATCCGAGTGGCTCTAAGATGGAGGAAGGTTTGGTTTCCATTAGGAAAGAAATACGTGTATATAGTATATTAACTAGTTCGATAGGAATTAACGATCGATCTAATTTGACCTCCGAATAGGAATTTAGGCGGAGAGTCTCTTATGCAAAGGTTATAGTTATTTCGACTGGATGACTCGTAGGGAGGGAAGAATTAAATCAGAATTCATTGGGTGAGGGTATCATTAACCATTTCTTTTTTTGGGACGAGGAACTTATCATGAATCCACTGATTTCTGCCGCTTCCGTTATTGCTGCTGGATTGGCTGTAGGGCTTGCTTCTATTGGACCGGGAGTTGGTCAAGGTACTGCTGCAGGTCAAGCGGTAGAAGGTATCGCAAGACAGCCGGAGGCGGAGGGGAAAATACGAGGGACTTTGTTACTTAGTCTAGCTTTTATGGAAGCTTTAACAATTTATGGCCTGGTTGTTGCATTAGCCCTTTTATTTGCGAATCCTTTTGTGTAATCTTAGAAATATGAAAACTGTTTTTTCATTTTAGATTGCCTTTTCCTTCTGCTTTGCTTTTTCAAATTCTATCAAGATTTTATTCTTACAATTCCCTATTCGTTGAAAAAATAACCTACGGGAAGGGCTGATTTGCAGATGAGGAATTAGTATGCCGACTCGCTTTCAGCCTTTCTCTTTAGAGTCCAAGAAGTTCTTTTTTCGGAAGGGTTGCAGCAGGTAAGTCAGAATTTCGTCGAAAATGAAATCAATTTTGAGTCGATTTCGAAATAGGAAAAAATGATAAAATAAGAATTATTATCCTCTTGATTAGTTGCATCAGTAGCCAATCAAGATCCCCCCAGAGAAGGGGGGCGAAGTGGTCCAAAGTAATACAAAACGCCTTCTGTTCAATTTTTGAGTCTATCTATAAGAGGAGATCATATGACAAATGTAACCGATGCTTTCCTTTCTTTAGGCCACTGGCCAGTCGCCGGGAGTTTCGGGTTGAATACCGATATTTTAGCAACAAATCCAATAAATCTAAGTGTAGTGATTGGGGTATTGATCTTTTTTGGAAAGGGAGTGTGTGTGAGTTGTTTCTTTCAAGAATAGGCTGAATGTAACCAGCTGTACTTTTTCCGTTCTAACTAGGAACGAAAGGTGCATGAGCTTGCGAATTCCTTCTAAATAACTGCAAAAATTCAAAAATCATAGAGAAGAACCATAGCATTTCGTAATTCATTGGTCACTAGACTTTGATTCTCTATCACCTAATAATGTGGGATCAGTAACATGGTTAAAGCTAAAACATTTGAAGTCCAGACGCAGCGCGGTATTCTTTCTACCCCTATATTAATATATCTATGTTAATATGGAGATGACTTCCAAAAAATCATTTTATTGTTATAGAACACTCATCTCGATAAACTGATTGAAACTACTTATTGGATTTAATTCCCTTTTTAGACAATGCTGAATGGACAACCTATCTAGTATTGTGTCTTAAAGTAAGAAACCCTTTTTGGATTGCAAAAAGAAAATGAAACAACTTTGCTGACAATTACATAGTTGTTGGTTGGTCAGAAGAGTCCTCCAAATCTTTTTGTCTTGGATTCGTGATTCCTTTCAAGAATTTATTCTTTTGGAATATGACGAGAGAATAGAGGATAGGCTCATTACATTCAAAAAAAGATATGAATGTACCATACAAAATACGTACTTGAAGTAATTGAGCGTGAGAGCCAAATGAATTGAAAGATTCATGTTTGGTTCGGGAAGGGATCATGGAAATTTTGAAAGGAATGGAAATAATCTACTTTCATTAAGTGATTTATTAGATAATCGAAAGCAGAGAATTTTGAATAGTATTCAAAATTCAGAAGAATTACGCGAGGGAACCATTGAACAATTGGAAAAAGCCCGGGCTCGCTTACGTAAAGTAGAAATAGACGCAGATCAGTATCGAGTGAAGGAATACTCTGCGATAGAACGGGACAAATTGAATTTGATTAATTCAATTTATACGACTTTGGAACAACAAGAAAATAACAACAAGGAAACTCTTCGTTTTGAACAACAAAGAGCGATTAATCAAGTCCAACAATGGGTTTTACAACAAGCCTTAGAAGGAGCTTTAGGAACTCTGAATAGTTGTTTAAACAATGAGTTACATTTACGTACCATCAGTGTTAATATTGGCATATTGGGAGCAATGCACGAAAGAACTAATTAATCCTTCTACTGTCGCCTAGAGGCATTATTTTTTCTTTTTATTTTCGAATTAGAAGTAAGAAAGACGCATGGTAACCATTCGAGCCGACGAAATTAGTAATATTATACGCGAACGTATTAAGCAATATAATAGAGAAGTAAAGATTGTAAATACCGGTACCGTACTTCAAGTAGGCGATGGCATTGCTCGTATTCATGGTCTTGATGACGTAATGGCGGGCGAATTAGTAGAATTTGAAGAGGGTACAATAGGCATTGCTCTGAATTTGGAATCAAATAATGTTGGTATTGT